CCCCCTCCCTCATCTTTTGATTCTAGCTTTCTTTTATTGAAAGCTAACTATATTTTTTCCCCCACCCCAAAACCCCTAAAAATCAAGGGGGTTTTGGGGGTATATACCCCCCGCTCTTCACTCTCTTTACCCTATTGCTAGCCCCCTCCCTCATCTTTTGATTCTAGCTTTCTTTTATTGAAAGCTAACTATATTTTTCCCCCACCCCAAAACCCCTAAAAATCAAGGGGGTTTTGGGGGGATATACCCCCCGCTCTTCACTCTCTTTACCCTATTGCTAGCCCCCTCCCTCATCTTTTGATTCTAGCTTTCTTTTATTGAAAGCTAACTATATTTTTTCCCCCACCCCAAAACCCCTAAAAATCAAGGGGGTTTTGGGGGTATATACCCCCCGCTCTTCACTCTCTTTACCCTATTGCTAGCCCCCTCCCTCATCTTTTGATTCTAGCTTTCTTTTATTGAAAGCTAACTATATTTTTTCCCCCACCCCAAAACCCCTAAAAATCAAGGGGGTTTTGGGGGTATATACCCCCCGCTCTTCACTCTCTTTACCCTATTGCTAGCCCCCTCCCTCATCTTTTGATTCTAGCTTTCTTTTATTGAAAGCTAACTATATTTTTTCCCCCACCCCAAAACCCCTAAAAATCAAGGGGGTTTTGGGGGTATATACCTCACATAACTATCATCCTTAAACAAAAGATTTTTAACTCAGTAATTTAATCATTACTATGAGTTCTAATGACAGTAAGCCTTTTTGATCAATTTAACCCCCCCATTACTCTTAATTTACCTATGATCGTTCCTTCCCTACTTATTGCACTTCTTTGAACCCTTTTACTTTTTACCCCTAATCAATTTCCTACCCGCTTTTCAGTTCTGTGACAAACCCTAACAAATTTATTGCCCCCCTTATTTCTACGATCTGCTGGCCCTTCTTCTAGCCCTTGAGCTCCACTAATATTTGCTCTTTTTATTACTTTACTTTCTAACAATCTTTTAGGTTTAACACCTCATTCTTTCACACCAACCAGTCATTTTTCACTCACCCTTAGTCTAGCCATCCCTCTTTGACTTGCAGTGACAATCTTGGGCTTTCGACGTAACTTTAACCTTCGACTAAGTCATCTCCTTCCACAAGGAACCCCTCCTGCTTTAATCCCCCTTCTCGTTTGAATCGAGCTTCTTAGTCTTCTAGCACAACCTCTTGCACTAGCCCTTCGACTAGCAGCTAATCTTACAGCAGGGCACTTATTAATCTACCTGTTGTCCGCAGCAGGCTGACTTCTCACCCCAACTAGCCCCATCGTTGGAGGCCTTATTTCTATTACATTATTCCTCCTCCTCCTCCTTGAAATCGCAGTCGCAGTAATACAAGCTTACGTTTTTGCTACTCTTACTTCATTTTACCTCCAACAAAATACATAATGACCCAACGACACCCTTTCCACTTAGTTGACCAAAGTCCTTGACCCTTAACCGGTGCAACAGCTGCTCTATTTACTACTGTAGGTATCATGGTATGATTCCATTTTAACACCCCATTTCTTACTCTCTTCGGAGTTGTAATGGTTATTCTTACAATGTTCCAATGATGACGAGATGTTGTCCGAGAATCTACATACGAAGGACAACACACCTCTGAAGTTGGATCAGGACTTCGATGAGGAATGATTCTTTTTATTACCTCTGAAGTTTTATTCTTTTTCGCATTTTTTTGAGCTTTTTTCCATAGTAGTCTAGCCCCCACAATTGAACTAGGAACTTGTTGACCCCCTACTGGAATAGATCCTATAAACCCCTTCCAAGTACCCCTCCTTAACACCGCAGTTCTCCTAGCTTCAGGAGTTACAGTAACATGAGCCCATCACAGCATAATTGCTGCTAACCGCCCAGAAGCCATTCAAGCCTTACTTATTACAGTTCTCCTTGGTTTATATTTTACTGCACTTCAGATTTTTGAGTATTATCAAGCACCCTTTACTATTGCAGATGCTGTATATGGTTCTACCTTCTTTGTCGCAACTGGATTTCATGGTCTCCATGTTATTATCGGAACAACATTTTTATTAATTTGTTTAGTTCGTCAACTTAAATTTCATTTTTCAGAAAATCATCACTTCGGGTTCGAAGCCGCAGCTTGATACTGACACTTTGTAGACGTTGTTTGATTATTCCTTTTTATCTCAATCTATTGATGAGGATCTTAACTTTATTAGTATAAACGTATAACTGACTTCCAATCAGTAGGACCCAAACACCATTTGGGATAAAGTAATGACCCCCCTCATTATATTCTTCTTATTCTCTCTCATACTATGTATTATTTTATCAATCGTTGGTCACCGACTCCCGACTCGATCTTTAAACCTAGAAAAACTCTCACCCTATGAATGTGGTTTTGAACCTCACACATCAGCTCGTCTTCCTTTTTCACTGCGATTTTTTCTTATTGCTATCCTTTTTCTTCTCTTTGACCTAGAAATTGCCCTTCTACTTCCCCTCCCCTCTGCTTTAGCAAGCTTAAACCCTACTTTATCCTTTCTACTCGCTTTTATTGTTCTTGCTATACTAACCCTTGGCCTTATATACGAATGAGTACAAGGAGGTCTAGAATGAGCAGAATAACCTAAAGAGTTAGTCTAAAAAAGACTGTTGATTTCGGCTCAGCCAATTTTGGTGAAACCCCAAACTCTTTTCATGTCCCCCTTTATTATTTTAGTTATCTTCTCTTCTATTCTTGCCACATTAGGACTTGCTCTGAACCGCTCACATCTCTTATCAGCTCTTCTTTGTCTAGAGCTTCTTCTTATTTCATCATTTGCTGGCGTTGCTCTTTGAGCAAACATGACATCTAACTTCCCTTTATTACCTGCTTCCCTTCTCCTAATAACATTCTCTGCCTGTGAAGCCAGTGCTGGCCTTGGGCTTCTCGTCTCTATCTCCCGAACCCACGGATCCGACCTTATACGATCCCTAAATCTTCTCCAATGTTAACACTTACATTTTTTTCTCTTGGAATAACTATCACTGCACTTATTGTCCCCGGCCGATGGCTCTGACCTAGTTTATTAGTACAATCATCTATCCTCCCCCTTATTACCTTGATCCTCCTTCTTCCTCATCATTCCTCCTCTACTTGACACACACTCTCAACCTCCCTAGCAACAGATTCTCTTTCATCCCCTTTAATAATCCTTTCAGCCTGACTCCTTCCCCTTTCATTATTGGCAAGCCGTCAACATCTATCCAAAGAACCTTTAGCCCGTCAACGTTCATATCTAACCCTTCTTTCATCCCTAGTTCTTTCCTTAATAATTACCTTCTCAGCTCTTGATTTAATCTTATTTTATATTGCTTTTGAAGCTACTCTTGTTCCTACTTTAATTGTAATAACCCGTTGAGGAAACCAACCTGAACGCCTACAAGCTGGCACCTACTTTTTATTTTATACCCTTTTTGGTTCTTTTCCCCTTCTTATTTCCCTCTTAAGTCTACTATCTCTTACCTCTTCAGCTAGTATTCCCCTATCATCCCTAAATGATCTCTCAACTTTAGAATTCTCTAACCCCTCCTTAGCCCTTTGATGAATTGCTTCTATTATAGCCTTTTTAGCTAAACTTCCAATCTACGGCCTCCATCTCTGACTCCCTAAAGCCCATGTAGAAGCCCCTATAGCAGGATCTATGATTTTAGCCGCAATCTTACTAAAACTTGGTGGATACGGATTAGTCCGAATCACAGCCCTATTTTCCCTACCTAACTCGTTTGCTTCTGAGCCTATTATAACCTTTTGTATCTGGGGAGGTTTAATAACCAGTATAATTTGTATTCGTCAAACAGATATGAAGGCTTTAATTGCTTATTCTTCTGTAGGCCATATGAGTCTCGTCGCTGCTGGGATTTTTTCTGAAACTACCTGAGGACTTAACGGCGCATTAATTCTGATGATAGCCCATGGACTTATCTCATCAGCTTTATTTTGTTTAGCCAATCTATCTTATGAGCGAACTTTCACTCGTACTCTCTCTCTTAACCGAGGTCTAAAACTTATTACACCGTTATCTGCAGCCTGATGACTTATTGTTTCTGCTGCTAATCTCGCTCTACCTCCTACTCCTAATTTCTCTGGAGAGCTTCTAATTGTAACAAATCTTATTTCTTGAAATCCTTGAACTGCATTATTTCTAGGCTTAACAGCTTTATTTACTGCAATATATTCTCTTTATCTTTACCAATCCTCACAACACTCACCTAACCCTTCCTCTTTTAAAAAAATTTCTCAAACATTAACCATTGAACACCTTAATATTTTCCTTCACCTTACTCCCCTTATCCTCTTAATAGGAAAACCAGAATTAATCTCCCTAGCCTGATAAACTTAGGTTAAATAAACCGTCAGTTTGTGACACTGAAAATAGTAGTTAAATCCTACTCGTATATCCGAAAATTGAAGGTCCTAAAGAAGCTGCTAACTTCCTAAATTGCGGTTCAACCCCGTGAAATTTTCGATGTTAATTTCAACCCCTCTAATTTTTAATTCTTGCTTTTCTGCCATCCTTCTATTTCTGTTAATAAGCATTTTATCCCCCCAAAAATCCCCCTACACTCTTTCACACGCAACAGCCATTAAATTAGCTTGCCTAACTAGCATTCCCCCTTCTATTATAATTCTAGCTAACCACACAATTATAAACAATACCCAATTTACTTGGCTCTCCTTAAACACTTTTTCTCTTTCGCTCGATTTCCGTTATGATATTTATTCTATAGTTTTTACATCTATAGCACTTTTTATTACCTATAATATTGTAGTATTCTCCAGTTACTACATGGCCCATGACAGAAAAATCAACACATTCACTCAACAACTAACAATCTTCTTACTGGCAATGATAATTCTTGTTTCATCTAACAATATTTTCCAACTCCTAATAGGATGGGAAGGTGTAGGATTTTTATCTTTTCTCCTCATAGGCTGATGATCTACCCGGTCCGACGCTAACACAGCAGCACTACAAGCAATTATATACAACCGATTTGGCGACATAGGAATTCTACTTTCAGCAGGCTGGTTATTAACCCTCTCCTCCAGTTGAAATTTTGACACACTTTTTATTCTCCTCAACACATCGAATCTTGACTCCTCCCTATTTCTTTGAGGATGTCTTCTTGCTGCAACTGGAAAGTCTGCCCAATTTGGCCTCCATCCCTGACTCCCTGCAGCTATGGAAGGCCCAACTCCAGTTTCAGCACTATTACATAGCTCTACTATGGTGGTTGCCGGAATATTCCTATTAATTCGTGTCTCACCAATTATAAGTCTAAGTCCCTCTGTAATTCAAGCAGCTCTTCTATTAGGGTCTATAACTGCATTCTTCGCAGCATCTTGTGCTATCACCCAACATGACCTTAAAAAAATCATAGCCTTCTCAACCACCAGCCAACTAGGACTCATGATGGTTGCCATTGGACTTAATCTCCCCACCGCAGCATTCTTTCACATATGCACTCATGGATTTTTTAAAGCTATGTTATTCTTATGCTCTGGCTCAATAATTCACAATTCTCTTGACGAACAAGACTTACGAAAAGGAGGAGGGCTAGCCTTCAGTCTACCTATAACCAGTGCTTGTTTAACCCTTGGTAGTATGGCACTTGCTGGTGTTCCCTTCCTTGCAGGATTCTACTCTAAGGATTTAATCCTAGAGACAGCCGCCCTTTCTCCTATAAACTTTATTGCAATTTCCCTAGCAATCATAGCAACTACCCTTACAGCTACCTATAGCTCCCGCATTATTTTAGCATCTTTTTCATCTAACACAACTATTACCTCACTCAACCCCATCTCAGAAGAACAAAAGTCCCTTACTTCCCCTATCAAAAATCTAGCTTTTGGAGCTACTCTTGTCGGATGGCTCCTAACCCCCTTACTAATTACAGAAGCCCCCTCACCTATTTCCCTTCCATTAAAAACTCTAACCCTGCTAATCGCTTTCATTGGCTTGTTTATCGCAATTTTAACTTTCAAAAAATCAACCTCATTCGAAACCCTCCCAGCCAGCCTCCCTTCCTCCCTCCGCAACTTCTTTACAAACTTATGGCACTATGCTGAAGTAACCCACCGACTAAATTCATTTAACCCTTTATTTCTTAGCCAAAAACTAATTACCCGATTATCTGACCAAGGGTGAGGAGAACAAATTGGAGCTCAAGGCATTGGAATTTCCAATACAACTTTAGCCCAAAAAACTCAATTCTTACAATCAGGTCTCATTAAACAATATATTGCTATTTCCCTTCTTACCCTCAGCCTTGTCTTACTTCTAATCTTATCAACCCTCTAATGATAGGCCCCCTCCGTAAAACAAACCCACTAATTAGTGCCCTTAACTCAACTCTAGTTGACCTCCCCTCCCCAAGAAATCTTTCAGGCTGATGAAACTTTGGATCACTTTTAGGACTTTGTCTAGTCTCTCAAATAATCACAGGACTTTTTCTTGCCATGCATTACACCGCAGACATCTCATTAGCCTTCTCCTCTATAGCCCACATTTGCCGCGATGTAAACTATGGTTGACTCCTACGAAACCTCCATGCTAACGGGGGATCCCTTTTTTTTATCTGCATTTACCTCCATATAGGCCGTGGCCTTTATTACGGCTCCTACTGTAACCATAAAACTTGAAACATAGGAGTAACTCTGTTCCTTGCAACAATGGTAACTGCATTTCTTGGGTACGTCCTTCCATGAGGACAAATGTCGTTTTGGGGTGCAACTGTTATTACAAATCTACTTTCAGCTATTCCATGCCTTGGTCAAGACCTAGTTCAATGAGTCTGAGGGGGATTTTCAATTAATAATGCAACTCTTTCCCGGTTTTTTTCTTTTCATTTCATCTTACCGTTTATTATTATAGTCCTTACCTTACTTCACCTCATTTTCCTACATGAAACAGGATCCAACAACCCTACCGGATTGAACTCAGTCTCTGATAAAACATCTTTTCATTCCTACTATTCCTACAAGGACGTATTTGGCTTCGCTATTTTTATAGCTGCTCTTACCTCCCTAGCACTTTTATTCCCAACTGCTTTACTAGACCCTGAAAACTTCATCCCTGCAAACCCTATGTCAACACCAGTTCATATCCAGCCAGAATGATATTTTCTGTTTGCATACGCCATTCTTCGCTCAATCCCTAATAAACTTGGTGGAGTTCTAGCACTTCTTGCATCTGTTCTTATTTTATTAGTATCCCCTCTTCTCCACCTATCTAAACATCAAACTATTTCATTTTTACCCCTCTCTCAAATTTTCTTCTGAACTCTAATTGCTAATTTAGCACTCCTTACTTGAATTGGGGGTCAGCCAGTTGAATACCCTTTTATTGAAATAGGCCAAACTGCTTCTTCAATATTCTTTGCCCTATTTGTAATTATCATCCCATCAATTCATGCCTTAGAGAACAAGCTTCTATACAATTCATGATGCCTTTATAGTTGAATACAACAGTAGCTTTTCAGCCTACAAGTCTGAGTTAAAATCTCAGTAAATGCTCAAAAAGAAAAGATTTGCACTTTTATTACCCACCCCCAAAGCGGGCATTCTACTACTAAATTACTTCTTGTTAAACCGCACGTAATGCTCCTCGGCCCACTCCTCGAACTAGACACAAAACAACAAATAAACAAACAAATAAACCGAAAGCCCCCAACAACAACCCCGCTCATGAATCTAGATATAATCCTGATATTCCCAAAAGATCTTCTTGAACACCTAACCCTTTAACCTCTACTACACCCCAAGATACCTCTACTACCATAGCCAAAACTGCCGCCCCCACTAAAGTAATTACCAAACCCTTCCCAGCTCCAACTTCTGGATATATATCCGCTGCTAAAGCTGCCGAATAAGCGAAAACTACTAACATACCCCCTAAATACATTAAAAATAAAATCAAACCCACAAAAACTGCACCCCCTAACATTAAAACCCCACTCAATCCACAAGTTGCTAGAACTAACCCTAAAGCACTAAAATAAGGAGAACGACTCATAAAAACAATAACACCACCCCCAAATACTAATGAACATAGAACAAAGGACATCTTAGAGAGACGGGAAGAATTTAACTTCCATCCTAATGGTTTCAAGCCAATCGCATATTTCTGCCACATCTCCACCGCTTTGAAAGCTGCTAGTTTAAGCCCTGGTCTTGTAAACCAGTTTTAGAAAGTTAAACTCTTTCTCAAAGCTAAAGGTTTACGTTAATAGAAAACCATCAGCCTTCAAAGTTGACAAAAAAAGTGCAACTCTTTTAACCTTTGAAGAGGTTAATTAAATTATAATACCGGCCTGTCAGACCGAACTTGCTAGTTAAACCCTAGTACCCCTTGAATACGTTATGGTAGCTTAGCCAAAGCATGGCACTGAAAATGCCCATCCGGAGGTTAAACCCCTCCCCTTGACAGCTAATTTGATTCTGGTTACCTAATTAGTTATTTCCTTTCGCCACATGCTAGTAATTTACACCATGCCTTTTCACCTACCATTAATACTGCAGTAGCTAACCTTACGCTATAGGCGACAGCCTGACCTAGAAACGGATCATATAGTCGGTAAATCCCGTGCCAGCAACCGCGGCTAAACGAAGAGACTAAAACTAATTTTAACCGGCGTAAACTACGGTCAAGCTATTGCAACAACTTTGTGATAAGCTCTTTTCAAGCTGTAATACGTCTCCAAAAATAGAAAATCACGCTTTACACCCATAGCCTATCCCCCAAAGCTAGAACAAAAACCAGGATTAGATACCCTATTATTTCTAGCCACCACCTAAAATTTAACTTCAATCAAAGCCAGAGAACTACCTACAACAGTACTAAACTCAAAGAATTTGGCGGTGTTTTAGACCTACCTAGAGGAGCCTGTTACTTAAACCGATAACCCGCGATAACCTTACCAACTCTTGCCTCCCCCGCCTGTATACCCTCGTCGCCAGCCTACTCTGTGAAGACCCTTTAGTAGGCTAAAAGAAATAATCCCCTCACGTCAGATCGAGGTGCAGCTCACGAGTTGGGGCCTAATGGGCTACATTCCACAAACAGCTTAAACCTGTGTGACTTTCTCTCTCTGAAAACAGAAATAAAAGAAGGATTTAGCCGTAATGAAAAACCACCACGTTTCCATGAAGCAAGCTCTAAAACACGTACACATCGCCCGTCACTTCCCTTACATGACTATTTATTTTTAAAATTTATCACTCCTAAAGGGGAAAAAGTCGTAACAAAGTAGGTGTACTGGAAAGTGCACCTGGCCCAAGTTTATTATCAACTTACTCCAACCCATTCCTCTTAATTTTTACACCTCCCAGCCATGAAACATCTCACTCTTCTACCATCTTTTTAGTAGAGGCGATCGAAACAAAATATCTTAATTACCGTAAGGGATCAATGAAAAAATGAAAAACTTTTAAGAATAAAAAAGAAGCAATTAACCTTCGTACCTTTTGCATCATGGTTTAGCAAACAAAAAGAAAACCCTCTCTTCCCCGAAGCCAGGCGAGCTATTCCCTTCTAGTGAACACGCACTTACCTACTCATTGTTGCAATAATGAGGGAAGAGAAGAGAATAGAGGCGAAATACCAATCGAGCCTGTCAATAGCTGGTTGTTCTCGAAACAAGTAAAAGCTTAACAAACTTCCAAAAATAGAAAGTTATGAAAGAACTTAAAGGACTAGCCTTAAGTTCAAAATGGAAAACCCTTTCATCTAAACAAGGCCACTAATCAACTCATTTTACTAACAGTAGGCTTAGAAGCAGCCACCTAACAAACCGCGTTACAGCAAATACTATCCCCCTAAAAAACTCTTGCTAATATGTGCCAAATTTCTTCTAGAGAACTATTTTTTTATAAAAACCACTTCTGCTAAAACTAGTAATTCCATCTCACCTAATTCTATCATACGGCTCCTTACCCTGGAAGGAAAGATTATAATACTTACCCATTAAAAATAAACCCCCCCTACCGTACACCAACACAGGCGAGAACTACAACAAAAAAAGAAGGAAGGAACTCGGCAAAACGAGCCCCGCCTGTTTACCAAAAACATCGCCCCTCGATCCCCTACATATGAGGGGTACTGCCTGCCCAGTGAACAATTCAACGGCCGCGGTATTTTGACCGTGCAAAGGTAGCACAATCACTTGTCTCCTAAATAGGGACTAGTATCAATGGCAAGACGAGGGCCCAACTGTCTCCCTTCTTAAAAACTAAACTTCTCTAGTCGTGCAAAAGCGACCATTTAAGCGTAAGACGAGAAGACCCTATCGAGCTTCAAGGAGTAAAATAAAGATTGGAGCTAACAACCGCCTTAAAAATTAATAATTAACCTCTAACAACGTTCTCCCCTCTGCTTCTTTTTCCTTCCACACTCCTTTTGGTTGGGGCAACCACGGAGAACATTTAACCTCCGAATTAACCTTTCTAAGATTAATAAATCGAACATTACGACCCCTAAAACTCATGACCCAGACTATCTGATCATTAAATAAGTTACCGTAGGGATAACAGCGTAATCCCTTCTAAGAGTCCGCATTGCCGAAGGGGTTTGCGACCTCGATGTTGGATCGGGTCGTCCTGATGGTGCAGCCGCTATCAAGGGTTGGTCTGTTCGACCATTAAAGACCTACGTGATCTGAGTTCAGACCGGCGAGAGCCAGGTCGGCTTCTATCTACGCATTTTTGTTTTTCTAAGTACGAAAGGACCAGAAAAACTAGGCCCATCTTTTAGAGACGCCTATTACAACATGCACCCAACTAACTGTTACTATGGCAGAGTGGCCAATGCAGAAGGCCTAAGCCCTTCCCCCGCGGGTTCAACTCCCGCTAGTAACTAAGTAAAATAAGCTAATAAAAGCTACTGGGCTCATGCCCCAGAAATGGAGACCTAAAAACCCCTTTTACTATTTTCAACCCTGACAATATGTCTAAAATGAATCCCCTCCTCTACCTCTTTATGTTATCAACTGTTATTTTAGGTACTATTATAGTCTTCCTTAGCTCCCACTGATTTTTTATTTGACTTGGATTAGAAATTAATACACTTGCATTTCTCCCCCTATTAGTAGCCTCTTATAACCCCCGCTCAACGGAAGCCGCAACAAAATATTTTTTAATTCAAGCTCTTGCTTCTGCTCTTCTCCTCTTAGGAGGGCTTTTACATGCCGCCACAATTAACTCCTGAGACCCCTCTTCTCCTCTTACCCCTCTTCCTCTAACTTTACTTCTAATAGCTATAGCACTAAAAATGGCTATACCTCCTTGCCATAACTGACTTCCAGATGTATTACAAGGCCTCCCCCTTCTAACTGGCCTAATTCTTTCCACCTGACAAAAACTTGCACCTTTCTATATCCTTATAACTATACAAGAATCTATCCCAACTTGGCTTATAGTTACTGCTGGATTCTTCGCTGCCTTAGTGGGCGGTTGAGGGGGACTAAACCAAACCCAAATCCGGAAACTCTTAGCCTTCTCATCTATTGCCCACATTGGATGAACTATTGCTATTATCCCTTTCTCTCCCCAATTAGCAACACTCAACCTTATTATTTACTTTACTATTACTTCAACTCTTTTTTTAGCTTTCCACACTCTTCACACTCTAAACCTAGCAAATCTAAGAAACTCCACAAATTTTGCCCCTTGATTAACAACTCTAACTTTAATTACAACCTTATCTTTAGCTGGCCTGCCCCCCCTCACTGGATTTCTCGGCAAATGGCTTATAATACAAGAACTTGCACTTAACACTAACACCCCTGCTATACTAATTCTTGTTCTTGGAAATCTTTTAAGCCTATTTTACTATCTCCGAATAGCATATGTAATCTCTTTAACTCTTTCCCCTCAACACACAACTTCAACTCTTGCCTGACGTACCTCCCCTTCATCCTCTAACTTTCCCTTAGCCCTTCTTATTATTCTTAGCACTTGTACACTCTTAATCTCTCCTTCATGACTCCCCTTAACATTCTAGTTAAAATGGCAGAATGATAATGCAAAAGACTTAGGATCTTTCCCTTGAGGGTTTGACTCCCTCTTTTAACTCCTTAGAAAGCTTACACGGAAGCACTAGACTTTTGATCTAGCCAAGACAAACACCCAACTGTCTCTAGGGTCACCAGAGTATAGCCAAATAGTAAGGCACTTTACTTACACTAAACCTACCGTCCGTGCAAATCAGACTACTCTGCACCGTTATAATACCACCGGTAATGTCCTTATTCTCAATAATTATATCTCTAATTCATATCTTACTCATTATAGTACCTGTTCTTCTCTCAGTTGCCTTTATTACTCTTGGTGAACGAAAAGCCCTTGGTTATATGCAAGCCCGAAAAGGCCCCACCCTCGTAGGACCTTACGGGCTCCTTCAACCCATTGCTGACGGTGTAAAACTTTTTATAAAAGAACCTATCAAACCTTCCTCTGCAGCCTCATGACTATTTCTTGCCACACCCATTTTAGCATTAACAATCGCTTTGATTCTTTGAGTTCCTATGACTTTCCCCCATCAATTTTCCTCTATTAACCTTTCTCTTATCTTTATACTAACTCTGTCAAGACTAGCTGTATATACAATACTAGGATCCGGTTGGGCCTCCAATTCTAAATATGCACTTTTAGGAGCAATTCGTGCTGTAGCACAAACTATTTCTTACGAAGTTAGCTTAGGCCTTACAATACTCTGTATTATAGTATTGGCAGGAAACTTTAATCTAACCTCTATATATGAAAGTCAAACCTATTCCTGATTTATCCTAACTTGCGCCCCTGTTTCCATAATGTGGTACATCTCCACTCTTGCTGAAACAAACCGTAGTCCATTTGACCTAGCAGAAGGAGAATCCGAGTTAGTTTCAGGATTTAATGTGGAATATGCTGGTGGCCCCTTCGCCCTATTTTTTCTCGCTGAATACTCTAATATCATATTTATGAATGCCCTCTCTACAATTTTACTGTTGGGAGGAGGTTCTCCTCTAGAAATTCTTGGCTGACCTCAAACTATCCTTGTAGCCTTAAAAATAACCTTCCTCTCATTTGTGTTTCTCTGGGTTCGTGCATCATACCCCCGCTATCGATACGACCAATTGATGCACCTTGCTTGAAAAACCTTTTTACCTCTCTCTCTAGGCCTTCTAACTTTTATAGCCGCTATCCCTATTGCTCTAGACTTTCTACCCCCTTACTAAGAGTTTATCCCTGACGTTATAGGACTCTGGCCGATAACCAGATTTTCGAGGGTTAAAATCCCCCTAAACTCCATAAAATTTAGAAATAAATAAATTAAGACTTATGATAAAAAGTAATAGGTAACTCCTCATTTGTATGATGAGCTGGAGGAAAATTATATTGTCACTCTGAGGATGATACAACTTGGCTTGGCTGTAATGTTGGACGACAACTTGCAAACGCTTCCCACACTATAAACACAAAAAGAATAACAGATGTTAATGAAATAATAGACCCTACTGAACTCACAACATTTCAAGTTGTATAAGCATCTGGGAAATCTGAGTAACGACGAGGCATCCCTGCTAATCCTAAAAAATGCTGGGGAAAAAACGTCACATTTACCCCTAAAAACATAGTTCAAAAATGAACCTTAGTTCACACCGGATGAAGGCCATACCCAGTAAATAAAGGAAACCAATGAATAAACCCTGCAAAAATTGCAAAAACAGCCCCCATTGAAAGAACATAATGAAAATGGGCCACCACATAATAAGTATCATGGAGAACCACATCTAATGAAGAATTGGATAAAACTATTCCTGTCAATCCACCTAATGTAAATAAAAAAACAAATCCCAAAGCCCACAATAACGGTGTCTCCCACTGTAAAGCTGAACCATGTAACGTTGCTAGCCAACTAAAAATCTTAATTCCTGTTGGAACAGCAATAACCATAGTTGCAGCAGTAAAGTAAGCTCGCGTATCTACATCCATCCCAACAGTAAACATATGATGTGCCCAAACCAAAAACCCTAAAATTCCTATAGCCAACATTGCATAAACCATGCCTAAATAGCCAAAAGTCTCCTTTTTCCCGGAATAAAAAGCTATTACATGAGAAATAATCCCAAACCCTGGAAGAATCAAAATATATACTTCTGGATGCCCAAAAAATCAAAAGAGATGTTGGTACAAAATTGGATCACCTCCTCCAGCAGGATCAAAAAATGTTGTATTTAGATTTCGGTCTGTCAATAACATAGTTATACCACCTGCCAAAACTGGTAAAGATAATAATAGTAAAATAACTGTAATAAAAATAGATCAAACAAATAAAGGAAGACGACTTCACGTAATTCCTGCTGCACGCATATTAATTACTGTAGTCATGAAATTAATAGCACCTAAAATTGAAGAAATCCCCGCTAAATGTAAAGAAAAAATAGCTAAATCAACTGAACCCCCTCCGTGAGCTAAATTTCCTGATAAGGGAGGATAAACTGTCCAACCTGTCCCAGCTCCACTTTCAACTGCTGCTGAGGATAGTAATAGTAAAAATGCTGGAGGTAAGAGCCAAAAACTCATATTGTTTAACCGTGGAAATGCCATATCTGGAGCTCCCAACATAAGAGGAATCAATCAATTTCCAAACCCCCCTATCATAATAGGCATAACCATAAAAAAAATCATAACAAATGCATGTGCAGTTACTATAACATTATAAATCTGATCATCCCCCAAAAAAGGCCCAGGCTGAGCTAGTTCAATCCGAATCAACAGACTTAAGCCAGTTCCTATCATTCCAGCCCATGCCCCAAATATAAAATAAAGAGTTCCAATATCCTTGTGATTAGTTGAAAATAATCATCGACGAATAAACGACACTAGCACCCCAACATAAACGTTTAAACGCTTTATAGTTTAAACAAAACAATAAATTGCAAATTTATAAATGCACTCTAAACAGGCTAAAGCTTCTAGAAAATAGTGTAACGGAAGCACAAGGAGTTTTGATCTCCTCAGAGAAGGTTCAAACCCTTCGTTTCTAATATGTGAGCTTAGTTTAATGAAAATATTTGCCTTGCACGCAAAAGATTCTTGGTTGGAACCCAGGAGCCCACATGTTCTAAACGAACGAGAACGACCTCGTATCTCCCTGGTTAACAGCCAGATGCTTAACTTCAAGCTCCCGTTTATCTGATGATAAAAAGATTTGCACTTCTATGATACGGACTTACAATCCGCCGCCTTCTAGTCAGCCACATCATCTTATCTGCTCTCTCCTTTTAACACCACATATAAACACATATCGCCACCTGAGCCCAAATTAGCCTTCAAGACGCCGCCTCCCCTATTATGGAAGAACTAATTTATTTCCATGATCACACCCTAATTATACTAACCCTTATCATTACAGTAGTTTTTTATGTTCTAGCCTCACTTCTTCATAACACTTTTACAAACCGCTTTCTTTTGGAATCACAACAAATAGAAACTGCTTGAACCCTTATACCAGCTATTATACTTATATTTATAGCTCTACCCTCCCTTCGTCTTCTTTACCTTATGGATGAAATTAACGACCCACATCTTACAATAAAAGCTACAGGTCACCAATGATACTGATCCTACGAATACACTGATTATGAAAGTGATGATCTTTCTTTTGATGCCTATATGATCCCGACCTCAGACCTAGAACCCTGAGAACCCCGCCTTCTTGAAACTGATGCCCGTATAATTGCCCCCACTCATAGCCCCATCCGAATACTCGTTACTTCTGACGATGTTCTACACTCTTGAACAATCCCTGCCCTCGGTTTAAAAATGGACGCTATCCCAGGCCGCCTAAACCAAATCACTTTTTATGCCCCTCGATCAGGAGTCTTTTATGGCCAATGTTCTGAAATTTGTGGAGCTAACCACAGCTTCATGCCTATAGTGCTTGAAACAGTCCCACTAGAAGAATTTGAAGCCTGAGTTAATTCTTATCTTCTCTAAACTTAGCTTAAAATATTCTTATAAGCACGTGCCACAACTAGCCCCAAACTTCTGAGCCCTTAATTTTATTATGATTTGAACCCTTCTTATTACTATCACCACCCTTACTATTTCCCTCCCCCCTTCTAATCTCCCCTCCGCTGAATCTCGTCGCCCTTTAACCCCTACTCACCCCAACTGACCCTGACACCTATAACCCTACGCTCCACTCAGTTTGATAAACTGCCCTGCAATTAGTCTTTGCCAGCGTATTATTTCCGGCCTCCATATTGGCCTCTTTTCTAGGAAACCCCCCCTTTTTTACCAAAAAACCTCCCTATAACCCTATTTTAGACCCCCTAATTATTTCCTTCCCCAACTTAATTATCCCCCCTCCCCTTAAAAATTTTAGAAATAAATATAATTTCACAAGGGGGGGGGCTTGCAAAAAAATAATCCCCTACTATTTCCGGCCTCCATATTGGCCTCTTTTCTAGGAAACCCCCCCTTTTTTACCAAAAAACCTCCCTATAACCCTATTTTAGACCCCCTAATTATTTCCTTCCCCAACTTAATTATCCCCCCTCCCCTTAAAAATTTTAGAAATAAATATAATTTCACAAGGGGGGGGGCTTGCAAAAAAATAATCCCCTACTATTTCCGGCCTCCATATTGGCCTCTTTACTAGGAAACCCCCCCTTTTTTACCAAAAAACCTCCCTATAACCCTATTTTAGACCCCCTAATTATTTCCTTCCCCAACTTAATTATCCCCCCTCCCCTTAAAAATTTTAGAAATAAATATAATTTCACAAGGGGGGGGGCTTGCAAAAAAATAATCCCCTACTATTTCCGGCCTCCATATTGGCCTCTTTACTAGGAAACCCCCCCTTTTTTACCAAAAAACCTCCCTATAACCCCATTTTAGACCCCCTAATTATTTCCTTCCCCAACTTAATTATCCCCCCTCCCCTTAAAAATTTTAGAAATAAATATAATTTCACAAGGGGGGGGGCTTGCAAAAAAATAATCCCCTAC